ATGTCCATGAACAGTTGCTCCTGGAGTAGCCAAATAAGGCTTAGCTGATCGTATTACCACAGAGTCAACTTGAACAATTAGAACTTGACCCGATTTTAAATGCGGTCCTTTTTTGGCTATACATACATTTTCACAAAGAAACTGCCCAAGACTAACGATTGTAGATGTCTCTTCACAATAATTGTAATGGAGAAAATACCAATTCAAATGGAATGGATTCAAAATGATGTTACTGCATGAATAGGGATTATAAATTTGACCATTTTCATCCAGTAAATAATATTTAAGTATTTGAAAAATCTGTTTTAAATTGTCAAGTTGCAAATAGTTAGTTACCAAGATCTGATTATGGGTTATTAAATGGGAAAATAAATCAAAATTATAAATTGGAAAGCCTGTTCCTAACGGGCCCAAGGAATTACTAATTGGAATTAGGGGGTTCTTTTTGATTGATTCCTTTATCACATTGGGAGATTTTACATCGTTGAATGGGCCTATTCGAAAACAATTGGATGATGACAAAATTATCAAAGATTGAGATTCCTTATTTCGATTCAACAACGTATGGATAGTTCCTTGATTTGGATTAAGGGATTCTTGAATCCTTGCCTCGGAATAGGAATAAATGGAAGAAAACGGATTGACATTAGCGCGATCTGATCCCTTCTCAGAGATCAATCCTGAACCCGACAGATCGTTCCTTTTTCCGGTATAAGAAATAGGTGACTTCGCTAAGTCGATTCTTAGAAAATATCTAAGCAAACCATTTGTCCTTATTTCAACAAAGGAAGCACAGGCCTTTTCGATCTTTTTGTCTTGGTCCCAATTCAACACTAAAGAAGTCCGAACTAATTGAATACTTGTGTCCCAAATTTCAAGAATTGGGTCGTAATAAAGGATATAATTGACAACTCGAAGTTGTAGATTATCACTTTCCTGCAAGAAATCCGGCGGGAAAAGTCTTCCTAAATTTATACCATCCGTTTTTTTATATGGGACTACAGGTTGAACCAAAACAAAATACTTTTTTTCATACCTGGAAAGTTTCATTCGTTGGATATAAAGCCAATTTTTCAATTTTTTGTATTCTTTGGAATTTGGTTTTCCCCCTCCTGGTGGTATCAATCGGAATGCCTTATTTGTCTTTCCAGGAAAATGGATATCTCCAGAAAAGATTATCAGTTTGATTTTTTCTGCTTTTTTCTTCACTCGGACCAATCCGCCTACCCGACTTCTTCTATTTAAAGTGATTTGTGTATCTGCCCCAATAATACTATTGTGCCGTACCATTATGGAAGAAGATTCGGCCAAAATGTGGACTTCCACGGGAATAAAAAAAAATGGATTTACTTCCTTTTGGTATTTTGGCCAAAATACCTTGACTCCTCGATACTCAATCAAATCCTCTTCGTTGACGATTGAATTCAGTTCTCTAGTCTCATATTTAGTAAGTCCTGAGCTCTTTCTTATATATCGAGGATCATCGAAATAAGCAAGAATACTATTTCTACGGAGAATACCATTTCTGGGGATTTCCATTGAGATACCTGAAGAAGGTATTAGTTGGTTCTCGCCTTCTTGAATCGATTCGAGTGGAATGATGAATCTATTTCTTCGCCTCTTTGCCAATAAATCAGAATTGCCGTCGAGAATGGCCGGATATCTGAGATTATAACGACCCGTACATGTCATTCGATTAAGTTCTGAATAATCAGGAATCCTATCTCCTGTTTGATTTTTACCAGAAAAATACGAACTAAAAAATTTGTGTCTCACTTGATTAACTTGATTATTAGTTACTGAGGGGTTAGCAATATATCTTGGCTTGACAGAAAGAGAATAAGCGTTCATTTGATCTTGATCCTTGTGGATCGAACAGGGGCCTAGACTGTATCTCCAGGGCTCCCCTAATAATATCCATAAATGACTTGTTTTTGGTAAGAGATGAATATTACCATATGTAAATTCAGGTGCATGGTACACATCAGTATTCCAGTGCATTTCGCCCTCTGAGTCAGAATAAATATGTTTTCGAACCTTCTCTTTCAAATTCAAAGTGGATGTTCTCGCACGAATCTCAGCAATCACTTGTTCTGATTCTACATATTGATCGTTTTGAACTAAAAGAAAACTTTTGGGCGGAATACACACATTGTGTATAATATCTTCACTCTCAATAGTTACATACAAGTCTCTAGAACATAGAAAAGCAGGATGTCCATGACGTGTACGTGTCGGATGAACCAAATCCTCGTTGAATTTTATTTTTCCATTAGAAGGGGCTCGCACATGTTCTGCAGTACCTCCTGTGAATACTCCGCCGGTATGAAAAGTTCTTAATGTTAATTGAGTGCCCGGTTCTCCAATAGATTGACCTGCAATAATACCTACGGCTTCTCCCAATTCGACCAGATCGTCATGAGCTGGACTCCGGCCATAACATAATTGACAAATCCAAGATGTACTCCTACAAGTAAAGGGGGTTCGAATAGAGATTGGTTGTGCTCTAAAAGTTATGAATCTACTGACAAGTCCAACCCCAATATCTTGATTTCTAGTAGCAATACATCGCGAACCTATATATATATCATCTGCTAATACACGGCCAATTAATGTTTGGATAAAAATCCTGTCCGCCATCATTCCATTTCGAAGACTTACAGAAATACCTCGAACGGTGCCACAATCTGTTCGACGTACAACAATGTGTTGAACTACTTCAACAAGTCTGCGCGTGAGATATCCTGCATCTGAGGTTCGGATAGCGGTATCCACAACCCCTTTACGGGCTCCGTAGCAAGAAATAATGTATTCTGTTAAAGAGAGTCCTTCGCGTAAATTGCTTTGGATGGGTAAATCAATCATTTGCCCTTGGGGATCCGACATTAATCCTCTCATACCTACTAATTGATGTACCTGAGAAGCATTTCCTCTGGCTCCCGAAAAAGACATTATATGGACTGGATTAAAAGGATCGGTCATCCGAAAATTAGGATTCATTTCTTGTCGCAAATATTCACTTGTGGCATACCATATTTCGATCGATTGACGTAATTTTTCTACCGCGTGTACATTCCCATAATGATGGTGTTTTTCCAAAATAAAACTTTGTTGTTCAGCGTCTTGAACTAGCCATCTTTTAGAAGGTATTGTTAAAAGATCATCAATTCCTAATGAAATGGATGCGGCGGTAGCTTGTCGGAAACCCAGAGTCTTTACTTGATCCAGGATATGTGATGTATATCCTATTCCATAGTGATCAATAAATCGACTAATAAGTCGTTTCATGGCAGTTCCGTCTATCACTTTATTGTGAAAGACCTGAGTGGGCCGTTCTGCCATCAGTACCTCCATATTGCGCTGAGTAGAATTTGACAATGGGCTTGAGTCAGTGATTGGAAAACTTCCTTTTCTAGATCTTGATTCACGTAGAAATTCCGCAATTATGGTCCTAGTTAACCCGGAGAGACTCGAATTCCCGTTGGTAGCATAGAATTACAACAGCCCTGCCAAAACCCCTGTATGGCTTCTTCTATTTCTCGATAAAGAGAAATATGACCAAGAGTGGTGCGAATATATATATAAAGAATTTCTTTTTTTATACTTCGTACTATTAGATAGTGTCCATAAATCTCATAATAGGTCCCCACAGATTCATAGTGAATTTCGATGGGAACTTCTCTTGCAGCAATAACGCGTTGATCTAGTCGCCACCGCAGCCACAAAGGACTACCTAAATTGATTCGTTTTTGCCGATAAGCTCCAATTGCATCATAGGGATTACAAAAAAAGGGTTCTTTTTTTTTTGTATACTTATAGTTATTATCTTCATTTTGATAGTTTCTACGATTACATGGATTATACCTATTTACACAAATACCCCGACGATTTCCACTCGTTAAGACATAGAGTCCACTAAGCATATCTTGAGTTGGTGCCGAAATGGGATCCCCAATAGTTGGAGACAAAAGATTCATATGAGAAAACATAAGTAAACGTGCCTCTGCTTGAGCCTCCAAAGATAAAGGCACATGAACAGCCATTTGATCCCCGTCAAAGTCTGCATTGAAGCCCTTACAAACTAATGGATGTAAACAAATAGCGCGTCCTTCCACTAAAACGGGGAGGAATGCCTGTATGCCTAATCTATGCAGAGTAGGCGCTCTATTCAGCAATACAGGATGGTCATCCAGAATTTCCTGAAGTATTTCCCATACAATCGGTTTTTTTTTCCGAATGTGACTCTTAGCAACTCCTATGTTCGAAGCAAGATGTTTTCTAATTAGGTCACGAATTACAAATGCCTGGAAAAGTTCTATTGCTATTTCGCGAGGCAATCCACATCGATGTAATGAAAGTGAAGGGCCCACGACAATCACGGACCGCCCTGAATAATCGACCCGTTTACCAAGCAGAGTCTCGCGAACTCTTCCTTCTTTGCCTTCAATTACATCTGAAAGCGACTTGTAAACTCTATTATGATCATCCCTCATTGGTTGTCCGCAGATTCCATTATCAAGAAGTGCATCCACGGCTTCTTGTAGCAATTTTTCCTGAGATATTATTAATTCTTCTGGCATAGCTATACTTGTTGTTAATAGATCTGTAAGAGTATTATTCCGATAGATAATTCTTCTATAGATTTCATTAATATCCGAGGTCACTAGTTTATCCTCATCTATATGATAGATGGGTCTCAACTCAGGAGGAAGAACTGGTAATAGACACAAAACCATCCATTTTGGTTCTATATTTGTTCGAATAAAATGCTTAGCCAATTCCATGCGTCTAAGCAAAAAATCTTTTCTTCTTCCAACTTTTCGATCTTCCCATTCATTCCCTGTGGGTTCCTCTTCCTCCAATTCTTTCCATTCTACCAATGAATAGTCTATAATAATTCGTAAATCTAGATTGGCTAATTGTTGTCTGATAGAACCTCCCCCGGTAGACATCTCTCGATTTCGAAATGTATCGAAGCTCCGGGTAGTAAAAAAAATTGG